AAATATTATAACCATAACAAAGGCTACTTATTGATAAAACAAAAGATATATATCTTTTGTTTTTAATGTAATGTCTTTTCTTTTAACAATAAAAAAATATTTTTTATCCATCGAACCCCGAAGGAAGATCTTTCTTTGATGAAACGTTTTCTATTTTTTTTTTCTATTGTTTTTATAATTGATCAGGCATACCTATACTGCAATAAGATGAAGACTGCAATACTATGAATGACTCGCTATTTACTCGTTTTCTAGGTCATAATCATAAGATTCTTTAGGAGAGATGGCCGAGTGGTTCAAGGCGTAGCATTGGAACTGCTATGTAGGCTTTTGTTTACCGAGGGTTCGAATCCCTCTCTTTCCGTACCTTCCTTCACCTAATTCACGAACATTACTCACTGAAATGTATCAAATAAAATAAGAACAATTACCGGTCACTTACCTTTTTGGATCGAATTTTAAAGATTCGAATTTGCTCTATTTTCCAATTGTGGAAAACTGGGGAAATTCCCTTGGTTGACCCCGGTAAGAGAATGGGGATTTGTTGTTGTTGTTGTTGGAACTTCCATTTTATGGATGGAATTTTTGATATTTTTTGAAAAGGCTTTTTCGCGGACTCCTCGTTCATTTACCCAACCGTCGGTTGGGTAAATGCCTTTCAGTTTTTCGATGATCAAATATTTTATTTATAATTGAATTAATTATTGAATAACCTGCTTTTTTGGCTAAGTTTGCTCATTGCTGGGTTGATAAAGAAGTAAGCGTTTCAACGGGCTCTCCCAAAATCGTTTGGGCTTGATTTCCGGGCATCTTGGCGACGGCACTCTCCACCTCGTAGAGCTGAGGAAATTCTATGTCTCCATAAAATAGAGAATCTATCCATGACTGACAATTATAATCAAACTCACGTAGTAAGTTAAGCAACTCATGTAGTTCTTGATCTACATAGAATCTAAACCAAAATTAGAAATTCGGTTCTAATTTGACGAATGAATGGAATGGGAGATAGTTTATTCTCCTATTCGCGCATACACGCACCATCTGTATCCTGCTGTGTTGGACCCTCATCGCCATCCGTTTCATGTCTTTTGACAATTCCTCTCGTTCTTCTCGGATGCTCTTTTGAGCGAGCCGATCTTCAAGGGGTTCGATCCGGGCTAGGGGGAACCAAGGCTTAGTCCTGGATTGTGGCTCCCCGCGGCCAAAACCTTCGGTGAGAATCCAAACACTAAGCTGATATAACCAAAAGAAATAAAAATCCATTTTTCTAATAGATTTATTTTTTTTTTTTTCAATTAAAATGACATTCATTACTATAACGATACGAAATCGTCTAGTAAATTTAGGAGGATACTTCATTGAAACCTCCTAAAATTTGTATTTTTCGATTACTCGATTCTATTTATTACTTTATGATATATATGATATATCGAATTACGATTTTTGAATTGGAAATTTACATTAATGAAAAATTAGGGCTATACGGACTCGAACCGTAGACCTTCTCGGTAAAACAGATCAAACTTATTATTATCAAAATGATTCGAACTGTTTCAAAGACCCAACGTGCATTTTTTTTTTGCATTGGGCTCTTTCATCAACTGATATAAATATCAGCGAGTCCGCCATCCTTTTTCTTAACAGAAAGATAACGAGATGGCTCCGCGTGCTCTGACTCTTTATTTTTATTCAGTAACAATACCAAAGTGTTTCAAAAAAGAGTTATCTTGACGTAGGTCTGCCTTCGGCCTATATCAACCTAAGTTAAATGGAGTCTCTATCGCTCTGCCCAAAGCATCAAATATGAAACTTCATACACCTTCAAGTTCATAGGACAAAAAGAGATTTTTTTGAGGTACTTATACTCATTATGCCTAGCATTGAATGGACTGAATATTCACCTTATCAATTATCAAATCAATGATGGGTTCTATTTCTTGGCGCCTAAATTGGGACCTCAATTGGACCAACCAACCATTTGTCAGGCTATTGTTCTCTTGTTCCTTCGAATCCATGGAGTAAGACGTCGACTTTTTACTAAGATAAATTCTGTTGATTACATGATGGACTCCTCTGAAAAAACATTGGCGCGCGTGTAAACGAGGTGCTCTACCAACTGAGCTATGGCCCTTGTGTTTGTGATAAATATTTTATCATTATATAAATTCTTGTCAAGGTGAGTATTGCATAATCTGATATGATAGCTCTCTGATCTGTTTCCTGTCAAGGGTATTGCTTAGAAATAAGATTCCATCTATAATCTATCAATGTGACGGGTTCCTTTTTTTTTTTCTTTATGATAATAAATGACCTACTTAACCCAGCGGTTAGAGTATTGCTTTCATACGGCAGGAGTCATTGGTTCAAATCCAATAGTAGGTAGAACTTATTAGATACCGCACAGCCAATGGTATCTAATAAGTATTTCTACCCACCTTCTTTTTTTGATTTATTTTGTATCTTTTCCATACCCTACTACTTCTTATTTTTTCTATTTTTTGAGTTGTTTCTTGTTGCACCAAAATCTGATTACACTTGATTGGATTCAATCGGTAGAATCCAAATAGAATATGGTGTATAATCAAAATTTATTTTTCTTTATTCTTCTATATTCTATTCGGACGCACCAACAACTAGTTATAAAATTGTATTGATAGCCTCGACTCGCGTCCTAGCTCGTCGGAGAGCTAAATTTGCCTCAATTGTTTGTCTCTTGCCTTCAGCGCTACTTAAATTAGCTTCAGCTATTTCAAGAGTTTGTTGAGCTTCTTGCGGATCAATGTCACTGCCCCTCTCTGCATCATTTACTAAAATGGTTATTTCATTATTGCCTATTCTAGCGAAACCGCCCATCAGAGCTATTGTTAACCATTGGTCGTTAAGACGTATTCTCAAAATTCCTATATCTACAGCCGTGGCAATAGGTGCGTGATTTGGTAATACACCAATTTGGCCGCTATTAGTCGATAAAATTATTTCTTGCACTTCCGAATCCCAAACAATTCGATTAGGGGTCAGTACACATAGATTTAAGGTCATTTCTTCAATTTGCTCTCCACATCTAAGTTCATAGCCTTCGCGGTAGCTTCATCGATATTACCTACCAAATAAAAGGCCTGTTCCGGAAGACCATCTAATTCCCCGGAAAGGATCAGTTGAAAACCCCTAATTGTTTCTGTTAGACCAACATATTTTCCTGGAGAACCGGTAAAAACTTCTGCTACGAAGAAGGGTTGTGATAAGAAACGCTCAATTTTTCGTGCTCTTGCTACGGTTAAACGATCCTCTTCGGACAATTCGTCCAACCCAAGGATAGCTATAATGTCCTGAAGTTCTTTGTAACGTTGTGAAGTTTGCTTAACTTTTTGCGCAGTTTCATAATGTTCCTCACCAACAATTCTAGGTTGGAGCATAGTTGATGTTGAATCTAAAGGATCTACTGCTGGATAGATACCTTTTGCAGCGAGTCCTCTTGATAGTACGGTAGTAGCATCTAAATGCGCAAATGTTGTGGCAGGAGCGGGGTCCGTCAAATCGTCCGCAGGTACATAAACGGCTTGAATAGAAGTTATGGATCCCTCTTTGGTAGAAGTAATTCTTTCTTGCAAAGAACCCATTTCTGTACTAAGAGTGGGTTGATAACCTACAGCGGAAGGCATTCTTCCTAATAAAGCGGATACTTCGGATCCTGCTTGGACGAAACGAAAAATATTGTCGATAAATAGAAGTACGTCCTGTTCATTAACATCCCGGAAATATTCCGCCATGGTTAGGGCAGTCAAGCCAACTCTCATACGAGCTCCCGGCGGTTCATTCATCTGACCATAGACTAGAGCGACTTTTGATTCCGCAATATTTTGTTCATTAATCACCCCAGATTCTTTCATTTCCATGTAAAGATCATTTCCTTCACGAGTGCGTTCGCCCACTCCGCCAAATACGGATACACCTCCATGAGCTTTTGCAATGTTGTTGATCAATTCCATGATGAGTACGGTTTTACCCACTCCGGCCCCCCCGAATAGCCCGATTTTTCCTCCACGACGATAAGGAGCTAAAAGATCCACTACTTTAATCCCCGTTTCAAAAATAGATAATTTTGTATCTAACTGTATAAAGGCAGGCGCAGATCTATGAATAGGAGATGTTGTGCGAGTATCTACAGGACCCAAATTATCAACAGGCTCTCCAAGAACGTTGAAAATTCGTCCGAGAGTCGCCCCACCAACTGGAACACTTAGAGGAGCTCCTGTATCAATCACTTCCATTCCTCTCATCAGACCATCTGTAGCACTCATAGCTACAGCTCTAACTCGATTATTTCCTAATAATTGCTGTACCTCGCAAGTTACATTAATTTGCTGGCCAACCGTATCTTGACCTTTAACTACCAAAGCGTTGTAAATATTAGGCATCTTGCCCGGTGGAAAGGATACATCCAGTACCGGACCAATGATTTGAGCAATACGCCCCAGGTTTTTTTCTTCAAGAGCGGAAACCCCAGGACCCGAAGTAGAAGTAGTAGGATTGATTCTCATAATAATAAAGTATTATATGTCGAAATTTTTTTTGCAAACAAAAATAAAAAAATGTCCGATAGCAAGTAGATCGGTTAATTTAATAAGAAATGGGAATTAGTACTCGATTTCGTTGGTACTATCCAACCGAATCCAATTCAATTGTTTACTCATTCAATGAGTGCATTTTCAAACTTAACCAACCCATTTTTAAAAATAAATATAAATATATTATTAATATATATCAAAGTAGATGAATAAGAATTAAGAATTATATATGCGGAGATGTTGTATTTCTCTATCATTATAGACAATCCCATTCATATTATCTATGGAATTCGAACCTAAACTCTATTTATGATTCATCATTTTTATGACATTGGCCGTTGTTTCTTATTTCATCATTTCTATTTACACTTATTTATTCTTTGAATAAAAAAATAAATCAAATTATTTATACCTTTTTGTTGATTGAAAAATTCT